TCAAAAGGTGCATGTACGGCTCCTAAGGGATCAAATTTTATCCTAATCAACCGACTTTATCGAGAAAGACTACTTTTTTTAGGCCAAGGAGTTGATAGTGAGATATCGAATCAACTTATCGGCCTTATGGTATATCTCAGTATGGAGGATGATACCAAAGATCTGTATTTGTTTATAAACTCTCCGGGCGGGTGGGTAATACCCGGAATAGCTATTTATGATACTATGCAATTTGTGCAACCAGATGTACAGACAGTATGCATGGGATTAGCCGCTTCAATGGGATCTTTTATTCTGGCAGGAGGGGAAATTACGAAACGTCTAGCATTCCCTCACGCTTGGCGCCAATGAGTCTTTTATTTGAGAAAAAAAAAGAAGACTATGCCTTCGCCATATAAATATTAAGTAAAAATAGCATGGCACCTCGAATTCGATATGATAAATTTTTTTTGTTTTTTCCAAAACCATTCGATTATGTATCGAAAGAGTAGTCTGGGAAAAGGGCTATTTACGATTTTATCTGATCTATCGGGAGCCTATATTCAGCGTCACAAACTTTTTTCTTTTCACACCGAACGAAAAGCTTTTAACAATATTTATGTTATGAAAGAATATGAAAAAAAAAAGAAACTTGGGGATTGCTAAATAACAGATGAAATAATAAAGCAGCGGAACCATCATAGTATTTTCTAGCTACTCCAACAAAAAAAAGGAAGGGTGGTTATTGGATCATTTACCGATCCGGATCTGATAGAACCTCTCTATTTTATATTTCTTGGATGGAAGGTAAAAAGAAATTCCATTGTAGAGCCGTATGCAATACGCAAAAGATGCCTGTACGGTTCTTCAATTCTATCTTTGTTTTTTATTATTCTTTATCTCTCTAGTCGTGCGAGATAGAAGAATTTTTTATTCATCAGGGTAATGATCCATCAACCCGCTAGTTCTTTTTATGAGGCACAAGCGGCAGAATTTGTCCTGGAAGCGGAAGAACTACTGAAACTGCGCGAAACTATCACAAGGGTTTATGCACAAAGAACAGGCAAACCTTTATGGGTTGTATCCGAAGACATGGAAAGGGATGTTTTTATGTCAGCAGCAGAAGCCCAAGCTCATGGAATTGTTGATCTTGTAGCGGTTGAATAAAAAATGAATTAGCAAGGATTCTGCGCAAATACATGATTTGAGATTTTATCTCCTTATTATATTTTCATGTAGAATATAAGGAATTCATATCATAATCATCGGGTTAAGATTGATCTAAACCAGCTCATTATGTATCCAACTCAACATGCCAACTATTAAACAACTTATTAGAAAGACAAGACAGCCAATCAGAAATTTCACGAAATCCCCCGCTCTTCGGGGATGCCCTCAGCGCCGAGGAACATGTACTAGGGTGTATGTGCGACTCGTTCAGATCATGGACATGGACTAAGACAAAAGAAAGGAAACAAATTCTTCCAGTATCAGTAGGACCAATAAAATAAGATAGAATGGAAGAACTTCATTCACTATCTTATTTTATTGTGTATCAAATTATGAAATTTATGGTTTCCATTGGTGCAAATACAATCACCTTCATTTGAAATTTAAGATGAGAAAGACTTCCCCATTGGTAGCAAATTCTTATCCATTAAGCAGGGGAAATCCTATTTAAAAAGCGGAAAGATTATGCCCTTACTCTTACCAGAACGGACTAACAAGGTCAGCTACCCAGCTAATCTTCATACTTAAATACCGTTACTGTATAGGTAGATTTCGTTGTGAAAGACCTATTACTAGATATTTCATGGGTAGAGCCAAAGAGTATTAACTGTACAAGTTAAGAATAGCATTGATTAAATGAAGGAAGGGGCTCCGGTGTATAGAGAGGACCTCGCCGTTTAAGAAGTAACCATAGAAACGACGGAACCCACTATTTTTTTATCCATTTATATTATTTAATGTATTATGTTTTTTTGATACCTAGTATCAATACAATTTATTATTTCGAGGTGAAATGCTTAGAAATAAAAAGAAAAAAATCGTGGTTGGGAAGGTTATAGTAGCAAAAGCCATTGGAATTTTTATTTTATACATTGGAAGAATCCGTTTTGTTATTAATAGACTAGGAAAGGGAAAAGAATAACTGAAAGAAAAGAAATCAAATAGTTATTCATCAAAGTTTCATTTATTCAATGACCAGAATTAAACGAGGATATATAGCTCGGAGGCGTAGGACAAAAATTCGCTTATTTACATCAAGCTTTCGAGGGGCTCATTCAAGACTTACTCGAACTATTATTCAAGAGAAAATAAAAGCTTTGATTTCGGCCCATCGGGATAGAGATAGGAAAAAAAGAGATTTTCGTCGTTTGTGGATCAGTCGAATAAATACAGCAATTCGTGAGAATCCAAATTTACTATACTATAGTTATAGTAAATTTATGTATAATCTGTACAAGAGTCAGTTGCTTATTAATCGTAAAATACTTGCACAAATAGCTATATTAAATAGGAATTGTCTTTATATGATTTCAAATGAGATCATAAAATAAAAAAAAAATTCCCGGAGTTCAGTCTCCGGGGAGGTAGAGTAGAGATTTGTATGAGAAAATAGAATCATATGATAAAGTCATCAAAATGAGCAAGCACGTTCAATAAAAAAAGATTTATTCTTCTTCACCGATTCTCTTTTTTCTACAACACGACAATCAAATTTTGATTATCGTAGTTTTTGAACAAAACATTAATCCGCATTTCGTTTGAGTTTAGATTAGAATTTGAATTCAATTGAAGAGTAAACTAAACCTATTTTTTTTTTGTTTTAAGACCAGTAGTTCTAGTGGTCGACTCGCTTTTTTCAAATTGTTTTTCATTATTAAGAAAAGGTAACGAAGATAAAAGACGAGCTTGTTTTATAGCAATCGTAATTAATCGTTGTTGTTTTAAGGTCAATCTATTCACCCGTCGAGATAATATTTTTCCTTGTTCACTAATAAATCGACTAATTAAACTCATGTTTTTATAATCAATTCGATCCCCCGATTGGATCGGGGGCAAACGCCTACGAAAAGATCGTTTGGATTTAAGAAAGAGTCGCGTAGATTTATCCATGGTTTGTTTATTCCTTATACCGAAAATCCTATTTTGTTTTTTTTTTTGTTTCTATTTAAATAGAAATATTTATAATTTCTATTAAATATATGTTATATATAATTAACATTTTTCATGTTCCTTAGAGGGGGGGACACCCAGGCGATCCATTTTATCTATTTCTTTATCTCTCCGTGAATCGTATGTTTGCAACAACAGGGACAGAATTTTCTCAATTCCAATCGACTAGGTGTATTGTGTCGATTCTTTTGAGTAATATATCTGGAAATACCCGTTGATTCCTTATTAACACTGTTTCGAACACAACTGGTACATTCCAAAATAACCGTTACTCGGATATCTTTGCTCTTCGCCATGAACCTCCTTTGGGTTTTTGATTCACTTAACTCTTCTATTTTCCGATTCGAAGCGAAGAAAGGAAAAAAAAAATAGAAGTTGCTAACTCAAAATCAAATTATGAAAGATTTCGTTGCAATCAATATCAATATAGTTATAGTAAAAATGAAGTAATACAACGATTTCTAACTCTAAAAAAAAAGAAGGGGGGAATTCATTACAAATATTTAATTGTATCTCTAATCTTCTTCACCCCTTCCCATGTCAATAACTAGAATTAAAAAAAGGGGAATATCAAGGCATCCGGGAATAAACGGTTGATCTCTATCAATAGACCTGCTAAAGCCCCGAACCATAAAGTACTTACCACTGGTGCCACGGAGAGATATGTTTTTAGATCTCGCATTTAAAATCCTCCTTCTTTATTCTTATTCTTTATTGTAATTTGTAATACATAATGGTAATACATATATACGGTTATTTAGTTAATAACCACTTGTATTTGTACACAGAATCCCTAATTCAAATTGAAATGTATAACAATTCATTAGATATTTTAAAAAAAAAAAAAGAGGTCTCTGCCCGAGCATTCCCCAAAAATCTTCATTTTTTAGGTGGGTTTAATATTTATTTTTGTATATAAGTCTTTTATAAATATAAATTTTTGAATTAATATTATATGTTATACGATATGAAACTAAAAAGAAAAAAAAAATCGCAGGTTATATATATATCAACAGAGAAAATAAAAATAAAGATGTGGAAAACAAGACAAAGATTCTTTACAATGATACTGTAAACCAATTGAAAGGGGTGTAGCGCAGCTTGGTAGCGCGTTTGTTTTGGGTACAAAAGGTCGCGGGTTCAAATCCTGTCATCCCTATCCCTAACTATTACTTATCTTATGAGCAGTAACAAGTCTTATGAGCAGTAACAGGGGATCCATTGAGACCGATTCAAATTGGACATACATATTTAATATCAATAATACATATTTAATATCAATATATATATGTATTATGATAGTATACGCATGCAAGATTTATTTCTTTTTTGGGGGTCACATAAAATTATTTATGAAAATAAAGCGCTCTTAGTTCAGTTCGGTAGAACGCGGGTCTCCAAAACCCGATGTCGTAGGTTCAAATCCTACAGAGCGTGATTCCATTCTTGTTGTTAGATCGAGAATGACACTGAAATCATTGAACAACAGTCTGAATTTGACCTCCTGTGGATTAGGATTAAAACAAATAGGAGGTCAATAAACAAAAGAGATGTTAATTAATCAAAGGTCCAACTGATCACCACGTCGGTATTGTAAATATGCAGTTACGAATAATCCAGCCAAAGTAATAGGAATTAGACCTAACACGATTCCAAATAGAAAAACTTCAATCATTTTAATTTGTTTGAAAGGGGAAAGGGGAAAGGGAGAGGTAATATCTATCTTTAAATATTAATCCGTATTGACCATAAATCTCAATGACCAAGAATTGTAAATTGACACGGTAGGGACTATATATGGAATACCGGGGAAAGATTTATTTTTATGAATTGTTCATTCA